CTGTACCGATTTTTCATTCCTATTCTATTAACCTAACGTAACCCCTTAGCGGCTAAAAAGAAAAAGGGAGATTCCTGAGTTAAAACTTCTTTCCATTACTACCTTCGGGGTCTCAGTCCTTCTTCGTTGAAGGTTTATTACCCAGGGAAATTCCTCCTTGTTTCAACTTTAGGTTCTGGAATAACTAGCCCAACCCATAGACCAGCACAGATGGAATAACGACTGATCCCTATACCTAATAAAAGGACAGAGAGAATTAATCGTTCTAAGATTCTACTGGCTTGTCCTCGCGATCATGCTCTCCAGGCCAGGCTTCTGAATGAGGCTCCCTTTCGCCGATTTAGTGAGTCCTTTCTTTCATTTAACTTCTTCGAGTATTCTCTGCGACCGCGACCTTCTGTATCACGTTGGGAAGCTTTTTCCATCAAGAAAGAAGGTTTGAATCTGGGTCCTTAAAGGACCAACAGTTACAAAGGTAAGACCGTGGTTTCATCAGGGTCTGCAAGGTTGGTAGTCATGGGAAAATGAAATGTGAAAAGGAAATCCTACCCCTTCAGGCTTTGAAGACTGGCCTCTGTAGTCCACCCAAAGGCAAGGGCAACCTGGATGAGGGATCTCCCTTAGGGTCCTCAACAGGAGGGACAAAGACAAATGGGTCCCTAGAAGCAAGGATACCGAGAAGCCCCAAGCCCTAGGTAGTCTTTGAGGAGAAATCGGAGCGTTAAACTGTTGCAGCACTAGTTCCAGCGAGTGGGATAACCTATGGAGCTACCTGGGATTACCCGGGATTACCCAACCCAAGGGAAGGGGGATACTACGTATAACTATAAATTTCCTATGCATAAGCATAGGGGGGTGCTTTCCCATGGATAATAGGTCTTTGCCAAATTATGACGAATGGCTAACTAACCTAACTAACTAACTAGTGCCCCACCCAAGCTCTCAGAACCCTCGTAGGGAACCCCTGTATGGAAACCTGCTTTCGATTGAGTGCGAGATTTAGGGATGAATGATCTTTTTTCACGCTTCCCAGGCTGAGGCAAAGAATGGGGGGACTTCCAGTTATACTTCTACTCGGTTTATGGATAACATAAGCTGGGGTATGTGACTTACCAGGGCAATCACTTACTCTTACTAGACAAGATGCTACCTCTGATAAGCATGCTTCATAAGGAGGACTCAATTGAATCTTGTGATCATATCACACGCTCAAAGGTTCTGACCCCACCAGGAAAGGAAAGTGGATCGCTGGAAGTAGTACTGTAATTGAGCTTGCTTACCCTAGGACTGGGGGTAACAGCTTACCAAACCAAGCTACTCAAATAGAACAAGGAGCTCCACTCATAAGAGGTATTTGAACTGCAGCTCCCATCCTGGCAATATAACTCGGAAATCGGGATCGGGAAGAAGAGCATGCAGCCATGAGACTAGTTTCCCATTGTCCCGAAGTAGAATGGCTTGAGTTCTCACCTAAAGCGAGCTTGTATGCGCATTTAATTCTTCTATCTTTTCAGTTGCTGTAACGGATTAAGCGTTAGAACGGGAGTTAGAACGCCCGAATGTCTCCTCTCATTGAGTAGCTGATACCACTGATTCAGTTAAGGCAAATAGCCCATATAATCTCTCCTGTTGGTCAATCCCACCTTGCGACCTTCATCCCCCTTCGAATGAACAAAGTAAACTCCCCTAATGTCTTTAGAGCAGCATATCTCTAGCTGATTGATAGTGAAGGGCGGTAAGAAGCCCTATTCAAGCTCATTCTAGCGAACGATCCTTGCCAACTTCCTTTCCAACTACCTTAGCGTCATCTCGGGAAGGGGGATTGGTTTGATGTGCCTAAATAAGAGGGCTCGCCAGCTGACTTACGAGTACCAGCAGCCCCTACCATTATAAAAATGCTAAAGCTTTCCTTATGCCGATTCTTATTTCTAACAAGAGAAGAGAGAAGGCTCTGCAATTGCCTGCTCCTTTGACACCCGCTCCTATTCCTATTATGACGATTGCGAGAAGCCCGAGTAGGACAAAAGTAAGAAGGAACGGGAAGACACGTACGGGACGGAAGTCAGACTTGGCTTTAGTAGAGAGGGAAGAAATCGATTCCGTTGCTCTGGCGTCGGAGGAACTCCGTCTTGCGTTCCCCTTTTTGTCCCGTGGACATTCGTAGTGGGGCATCTTTTTCGTTCATTCCTCCTTAGCCGGAGGGCACTCTTTCCCGTCGCTTGAGAGCTTTCAGTTTAAGAAGGTGATCCATAATCAATGGAATTCGATGCTGCTTCGAAGATGCTCTTTCCCTAACGAGTCCACTATACATCCTGATCGCTCTAGGCTGTCTTGTAAGACTTCCCCCACATAGTAACAAGGGATCCACTAAGCCTTCCAACGAGTTGGGGATTCCCTCTCTCTTCCGGCCATAGCCGTCTACGCAGACCCTTGCTCTATAGAGGTGCTAACGCTTTACTAATATAATAGAATTAATAAGTAAAAGCTCTTCTTCTGTTCGACGAATCTAACTAATCTATACTACTTACTATAATCAGACTAGGTCTTCTAGTAAAGTTTATCTTTTTTATGCTACTAGAACCATAAGCCGCACTATGCTATGCTTGACTGAACCTCCGAACGCCTGTTCAAGTCACATAAGGGCAATAAGAGCGGACTGACGCGTCAGCTTCTAGGGCGCCTTTTCTTGCTGAGTGAAGCTCTTTCTTGCTTGTTAGAGTAAGGCTTTTCCTTAACTTAAGCGCATGTTATTCTTTCCATTCGCCTGTCAAGTCAGGCAAGCTTCATGCTTACTTATGAACTCACTACCTCCGCCTTAAACCGACTGCCTTAAGGCAGCTATAAGGCTAAACAACTTCCTCAAAAGGCTTCCTTCAGGCGGATCAGTGGGCATTAAAGGAAGCGGATCTAACGGCTATTGGCCGATCTACTTCATTTGTTTAAGTGGATCACAAATTCTTTCGCTTTTGGCAGAAGTTCCTTACTCTGCGAGCAAGTGATTTCATACCTTCTTATTCTTTATATTAATACATTTTTATCGATGCACTATAATAGTTAACCACTCAGTCCACGTAGATGCTGAGATAGAAAGCTTTCACTTAGCCCTCGGCTTTAGAGGAAAAAGGGAACCATTTGAACTCGTAAGGCCGACATGGAGCAATGCGCATGATTCCAGTTGTCCTCACCCAAGCGGTATTATTCCTTCGTGAGTGAACCACGATGCCGAGATGAGAAAGGAAAGGCAAGGGGATCTTGGAAGAGAGTCCGGAGACGCCAAGAAGGGCGTAAGGATCAAACTGAATTCACATCGCCAGAAGGCTAAGAAAGGATAGACAATTCCTTGGGTGACCGGGGGGCTCCCGATAAGAGCACAACCTTTCGCCTCGACGAGGCTAGTCCAGAGTGGAAGCTATCCGGATAAAGTGCTGACCACGGAGTTCCTACGCTTAACCAGATTTATAGGATTGGAAAAACTCCCCTTCCTTTGGTTTCGTACCCTCGTTCCTCTCCTTTTAGGCGAGTTACTTCGTTCCTAAACTTCGGGATACCTAAACTCTCTCTCAGCTGCAACATCGGTTTATGCCATGTCCTCTGTCTCAGCCGATTCTCTCTCAGATCCGGGTTAGGCTCATTCTGTGAAACTAGAGTCAGCTCCTGATCTTTGATCTGCCATTTACACTAAAAAACCCTCTCCTTATTATGTTTCGGTGAACCCCCTAAGGGCAACTCAGTCCTCTGTCCTTCTCCTCTTAGGAAGTGAAAGGAAGGAAGGGAAGCTCTGCACAAGGAAGCGAAAGCTGGTTGTATCCCTTGCTTGTTTTTAGTGAGCGAAGCGAACGTGTACTGTCGAGTAAAGGCAGCCGTTGTTGGCGCCGACCCCTCTAAGCCCTGGCACATCACAAGCCATCTTACTTAAGATTTTCGAAATAGGAGGAAGGGGCAATGTCAATTGAATAAGCGTATCAAAGAGAATGAGGTCTAGCGCCCCAGAATACCATCGAGAAAGAGCAATAGAACAAGGTGGGAATAAGATATAACAAATGGGTAAGACAACCAAGGGCAATTCAACGGCTTTATGAGATAATCGGTATACTTTCTGCGTAGGCAGGCCCAGCAGTATCCAATCAATGTAGTTGGCGGAACAAAGGAAACAGGAATGAGAGAAGTTTTAGAGGAAGATCTAAGTACCGAGAGGGAAATGGAGCTCGAATCTGTAGTAAGCAGTACCCTTCGCAACGGCTCCAATAAACGTGCTTATACCCCATACCGTCTGGAGAATGATATGATTGACCGAGAGTACTTATGAAACCCGGCATTGAACTAAGGGTTTTATCTGCGATCTCCTGAACTGTTCGCATCGCTCTCTTCGGTTCAAGCAAAGGCTATGAAAGTTCGGATCGGCTTCCTAGCGTACGGAATACGGAATGGATTCCAAAGCCCCTCTGTTTTTTTTTATACTAACGGCATCGATTCCTAGTGCTATAACAGAAACTGCCCTTAACGCGCAAATGAAAGCCCTCACAACACTCGATACCTGCAACTGCTCCTGCTTATGGTAGTAAATAAACAGGTGGACATGTATCTGCAGCCTCTCTGCTGGTAGATTGACTGCTTTATATGGACCTGGGGCTGCAACTGAGGGTAGTGCTTGGGAATGCTATTCTAGCTCTAGCTCCCCTTACTAGATCAAATAAGGTACCTACGAACCGCTAAAGATAGTTTTTCGCTTTCCCCCTACCCTTCGAAGCGGGACGTGTTTCTCTCTCTGGTCTCGGCTTCTTCAACGACTCTTTCCGCAAGCCCTATGTTGTAAGGGATGGAAAGTGCAATCGCCAAAGCCGATTATTCGGAAAGTAAGGAGGTCTTTCTCTGATCCTGTATCTGCTCCCGGCTCTGCTCAAAGCCGGAAGCTCATCTCAAAGAAAAGCTATAGAGGGGAGGAAAGCCAAGGAAGACTTAGCGCAACCGCTTAGCGGAAGGAATATTCTGAAACCACTAGC